ACATATAGCATACCACTTTATTACCCTATTTCCTTTATGGGGAAGAAAGAAAATTAAGGAACCTGCAAATATTGGTAAAACTACAATTATTGTTAACCAAGGAAATTTGTTCGTGGTAAAGACAAGATACACTTGGACCAGAAAAACCTGTGCTCAAAAATAGATTATTTTTGAGCACAGGTTTTTGCGGTAAAAAAATGGACTCAAGTAGGGGTTTCTGTAACGTATTAATAAGCTATACCCATGCTGCGGGTTGTTTCATACCATAAATAAACTCGAACACTCAAGAAATCTGTTGGGCAGGCGGATTCACATCTCTTACAACCGACACAATCCTCTGTTCTTGGAGCAGAAGCTATTTGTTTGGCTTTACATCCGTCCCAAGGGATCATTTCTAAAACATCCGTAGGACAGGCTCGAACACATTGAGTACACCCGATACATGTATCATAAATCTTTACTGAATGCGACATTGGATCTATCTATTTTTGAACGCGATAAAGTTTCAATCTAGTAAATTGATAAATGAATTATATATTTAAATACTAGTACTAGATGAATCGATGAGTTCCCCGTTTTTTTCTCTATTTCTGGATTGACAGTGCCAAAATACTTTGATTTCTTATCTTTGTGATAACATGATCATATCTTACATGGCAGACATGCTAATTGAAATTAATTTACTAATTGAAATTAATTTATGAAAATTATAATGTGATAATTTATATTATAATATTACTTATTCAATAAATTTGATTGATTTATACGAGTTGATTTTCTGTTACGATAAATTGATGAAACAATAGCGAGTCCAATAGCGGCTTCAGCAGCTGCAATAGCTATAACAAAAATAGAAAAAATGGATCCTTTTAGTTGACGACTATCAAAAAAATCAGAAAATGTTACAAAATTGAGATTAACCGCATTTAATATAAGTTCAAGACACATAAGAGCCCTAACCATATTTCGACTTGTAATCAATCCATATAGACCAACAGAAAATAAATAAGCACTCAAAAAAAGTACCTGTTCGAGCATCATTAACCAACTCCTTATAAATCTCGATTCATTTCAATATGAACAACAATTTAACCAATTGGATTGACTAGAATATAACGAGTAATGCAACAAAGTAATATATTGGGAATAGATTGAACTAATAAATAATTTCTATTTTATATACAAAGTCAAATAGAAATTTATATACAAAGTCAAATAGAAAAAAGGAAAGACATGTGATAGCTCATAACAAGGTTTTTCCAGTTATAAAGAGTTATTATTGACGAGCTACAGCAATTGCGCCGATTAACGCAACTAAAAGAATTATTGAAATAAATTCAAACGGAATAAAAAAATCTGTTGATAAATGAATCCCAATTTGTTGACTATTACTTATCAGATCTTGCTCTACAATCTGGTTTGCTTTTGTAGTCCAAATAATCCCGTACCATGACGTATCTGGAATAGTAGTCATTAGTGAAACAAAAAGACTTGTACAGACCACGGAAGTTACTCCATCTCCCACGGTCCAAAGACGGAAATCTTTGGAATATTCTGAACCATTTATGAACATCACAGCAAAAATGATTAAAACATTTATGGCTCCTACGTAAATAAGGAGCTGCGCAGCAGCTACAAAATGGGAATTCGATAGAATATAGAATAACGATATACAAACAAAAACAAATCCCAATGAAAAGGCAGAATAAATGGGATTGGCAAGTAATACTACTCCCAGACCCCCTAATATAAGACCTAATCCCAGAAAGGCTAAAAGAAAATCATGTATTAGTCCAGGTAAATCCATTATATATAAGAGATAAATAAATCAAAATCTTGCATAACTTTATTGACCCGGTCAGGAAAAAAGAAGTAACTCCACTTTTTTTCTATTTTATAACTTTTTTTCTATTTTATAATAGTTCTTAATTATTCAATTTGAAAAATTCCATTTTCATGGATATGGATTGATGTAGATGTAGTTATTGGCCAAATCTCTCGAAGGAGTAATTTGAATCTATATATTTTCAAATCATCAATTTTCAAATCATCAATATAGACTATAGAAAAGAAATATATTTTTCATATTAATATAAATGACTCGCCGCCTAATCCTAATCAATATAATTATGAATATAATTGTAGTTATTCACCAAACAAAAACCTTCATTCTTTTAGATCAAAATGAGTTCTTAAGTTTTTATTTCAGGCAAATTTAAAATTGTTCGAATGGTGTAATCGTCAATTATTGACATTGGTAACCGACCCAAAGCAATTTGATTATAATTCAATTCGTGACGATCATAAGTAGAAAGTTCATATTCTTCAGTCATTGATAAACAATTTGTTGGACAATACTCAACGCAATTACCACAAAAAATACATATTCCGAAATCAATACTGTAATTAAGTAATCTTTTCTTTCTAATATCAGTTTCCAATTTCCAATCAACAACGGGCAGATCTATAGGACATACACGAACACATACTTCACAAGCAA